ATGCAACGATGATTATTTTCTACAAATCATAAAGACATTGGTACATTATATTTTATCTTCGGAGCTTGAGCAGGAATAGTAGGTACTTCATTAAGACTAATTATTCGAGCAGAACTAAGACAACCAGGTAGCCTAATTGGTAACGATCAAATCTATAATGTTGTAGTTACAGCTCACGCTTTTGTAATAATTTTTTTCATAGTAATACCGATTATAATTGGTGGATTTGGAAACTGGCTAGTTCCCCTAATACTAGGTGCACCAGATATAGCCTTTCCACGTATAAATAACATAAGATTCTGACTACTCCCTCCTTCTTTATCTCTTCTATTAACAAGAGGCATAGTTGAAAGAGGCGTTGGAACTGGATGAACAGTGTATCCACCACTAGCTGCTGCTATCGCTCATGCCGGAGCTTCAGTAGACCTTGGTATTTTTTCATTACATTTAGCAGGAGTGTCCTCCATTCTAGGAGCAGTTAATTTTATAACAACAGTTATTAATATACGATCCTATGGAATAACAGCTGACCAAATACCTCTATTTGTATGAGCTGTTTTTATTACTGCTGTCCTACTACTACTATCTTTACCAGTATTAGCAGGAGCAATTACCATGCTACTAACAGATCGAAATTTAAATACATCATTTTTCGATCCTGCAGGAGGAGGCGATCCTGTTCTTTACCAACACCTATTTTGATTTTTTGGACATCCTGAAGTATACATTCTTATTCTACCCGCTTTCGGTATAATCTCTCACATCGTTAGACAAGAATCAGGTAAAAAAGAATCCTTTGGAACATTAGGTATAATTTATGCTATGTTAGCAATTGGAATCTTAGGATTTGTTGTCTGAGCTCACCATATATTTACAGTTGGTATAGACGTCGACACCCGTGCCTACTTTACATCTGCCACTATAATCATTGCAGTGCCAACTGGCATTAAAATTTTTAGGTGGTTAAGAACCCTACACGGGTCTCAAATAAACTATTCTCCATCTACTTTATGGGCCACTGGGTTTATCTTTCTATTCACAGTTGGAGGCCTAACAGGAGTAGTACTAGCTAACTCTTCAATTGATATTATTCTACATGACACATACTATGTTGTAGCACATTTTCACTATGTATTGTCCATAGGAGCTGTATTCGGAATTTTTGCCGGAATTACAAATTGATTCCCCCTAATAACCGGAATAACATTAAACACTAAATTATTAAAAATTCACTTCCTAGTAACCTTTATTGGGGTAAATTTAACCTTCTTCCCCCAACACTTCTTAGGACTAAATGGCATACCACGACGTTATTCTGATTACCCTGATGCTTACGCCTCATGAAATATTGTTTCCTCTCTCGGATCAATAATTTCATTTGTAGCTACCTTAATATTCCTATTAATTGTATGAGAAGCCTTTATAATGAACCGGCACGTTATATTTGCCCCATTCTTGCCCTCTTCGGTAGAGTGAAACCATTCTTACCCCCCAGCAGATCACTCATATATAGAAATCCCTATAATTACTAAATTCTAAAATGACAGACAGATGTGTAGGATTTAAGCTCCTAAAAGGAAGTATTCTTCTTTTAGAACCAATGGCAACATGAGCATACTTAAGATTTCAAGACAGTGCCTCACCACTAATAGAGCAACTTATTTTCTTTCACGACCATATTATAATTGTATTAATTCTAATCATTACGTTTGTAGCTTATATAATATACAGTTTAATATATAACTCATTTATTAATCGCTATATATTAGAGAATCAACCTATTGAAATCATTTGGACGTCGATCCCAGCAATTATTTTAATTTTTATCGCCCTGCCATCATTACGACTACTATATCTACTAGATGAAGTTAATAACCCATCCTTAACACTAAAAACCATCGGACATCAATGATATTGAAGCTATGAGTACTCAGACTTCATAAGTATTGAATTTGACTCGTATATAATCCCAAATAACGAAATAGAGCAAGCTTCATTTCGGTTATTAGATGTCGATAATCGAACAATTTTACCCTTAAATACTCAAACCCGAGTATTGATTACAGCAGCTGATGTAATCCATTCTTGAACACTACCATCTTTAGGAGTTAAAGCAGATGCAATTCCAGGTCGCTTAAATCAAACTAGGTTCCTAATCAACCGACCAGGATTATTTTATGGACAGTGTTCAGAGATTTGCGGAGCAAACCATAGTTTTATACCAATTGTAGTTGAAAGGATCTCTGTTAATGCATTCTTAAATTGAGTTTCTCTATCAATGAATGATAATAACTAACACCAGATGACTGAAAGTAAGTATTGATCTTTTAAATCTATTATAGTATTTAACGCCTACTTCTGGTAAAAAATTAGTTAACTTATAACATATGCTTGTCATGCATAAATTATCTTCTAAGATATTTTTTAATTCCACAAATAGCTCCTATTTATTGATTAAGCTTGTTTGCCTTTTTCACCCTTACCCTTGTACTATTCTCTATGCTAAATTACTTCATTAAACCATTTAACAAAATGATTACTCCTGGCTTCTACAATAAACCCCAATCCAAACACTGAAAATTATAATAAATCTATTTTCTATTTTTGAACCATCTTCAAGAATTTCAAATTTATCAATTAACTGAATTTCCGCTTTACTAGGAACTCTATTTTTGCCTTACTTATATTGAACATCTCCCTCGCGATGATCGTTAATGTGAACTAAAATAACACATATATTACATAATGAATTTAAAGCTCTTATCCTACCATCCCACTTAGGCTCTACTATATTGTTTATCTCTTTATTTACATTTATCATATTCAATAATGTTCTAGGATTGTTGCCTTATGTATTTACAAGATCTAGCCACATGGTAATAACTCTATCCCTGTCCATACCATTCTGAATTACACTAATATTATTTGGATGGATTAAAACAACTCAAAACATATTAACCCATTTAGTACCCCAAGGTACCCCATTTGTGCTAATGCCATTTATAGTATTAATTGAGACCATTAGAAACATTATTCGCCCAGGTACATTAGCAATTCGGCTTGCTGCAAATATAATTGCTGGGCATCTTCTTTTAACTCTTCTAGGAAATACAGGTAATTCCCTATCAAACACTATACTCTTCTTACTTATTATCGCCCAAATCCTACTACTAGTCCTAGAATCTGCTGTAGCAATCATTCAGTCTTATGTCTTCTCTGTACTTAGAACCTTATATATAAGAGAAATCAACTAATGACATCATCACACGGATTCCACCCATATCACTTAGTAGATATAAGACCTTGGCCACTTACTGGCTCAATTAGAGCTATAATACTGACCACAGGACTAGTAAAATGATTTCACCAATTTAATATAGACCTCCTTATTATAAGACTTTTTGCTATTATCCTAACTATACTACAATGATGACGAGATGTAACTCGAGAAGGAACCTACCAAGGGTTGCACACTTCAATAGTAATAAAAGGGCTACGATGAGGAATAATTTTATTCATCTTATCCGAAGTTTTATTCTTCTTCTCCTTCTTTTGAGCTTTTTTCCACAGAAGACTATCACCAACTATTGAAATTGGTATGTGCTGACCTCCTCTTGGAATTCAACCATTCAACCCATTTCAAATCCCACTATTAAACACAACTATTCTCCTTTCATCTGGCGCTACTGTTACATGGGCCCACCACGCAATTATAGAATCTAATTATACACAAGCCATCCAAAGCCTTTTCCTTACAGTTATCTTAGGCATTTATTTTACAATTCTACAAGCTTTTGAGTATATAGAAGCATCCTTTACAATTGCTGATTCTGTATTTGGTTCAACCTTTTTTGTGGCCACAGGATTTCATGGACTACATGTAATCATTGGTACAACCTTTTTATTAGTTTGTTTAATCCGACTTTATAGTTGCCACTTCTCATCATCCCACCACCTAGGGTTTGAAGCTGCTGCTTGATATTGACATTTTGTAGATGTTGTTTGATTATTTTTATATATCTTCATTTACTGATGAGGAGGATTTTTTTTTAGTATAATAAGTATATTTGGCTTCCAACCAAACGGTCTAAATAATTTAGAAAAAAAAATGTTTACTTTACTGCTGATTTCCTCTATTACCTTGGCTATTGCATTATTAGTCATAACACTAGCAACTTTATTAGCAAAAAAAACACTTGGAGACCGCGAAAAGGCCTCTCCATATGAATGCGGGTTTGACCCAAAAAACTCAGCGCGAATGCCATTTTCTTTACGATTTTTTCTAATTGCTGTTATCTTTTTAATTTTCGATGTAGAAATCACCCTTTTACTACCTATTGTCTCTTCATTAAACTTTACAAACATTTTTTCATGATCTCTAACAAGATTAATTTTTTTATTTATCCTATTGCTAGGACTTTACTATGAGTGATCTCAAGATGCATTAGAATGATCTTAACCCAAGACTATAATTTATACATAAAATATATGAGTTGCATTCATAAAAAGTTTTTTAAACTAGTTTTACTATTAGAAAGCGAATGTATTGCAATTAGTTTCGACCTAAAACTTAGGCTTAAAGCCTTCTAATAATTGATAGAAACCAAAAAAGAGGTATATTACTGTTAATGATATCATTGAGACTTTCTCCTATCAAGCCAGGAATATTATGTTAAGATCAAAAGCTTCTAACTTTTCTTCAAGCGGTTAAATTCCGTTTATATTCCTAATTGTTTTTATAGTGTAACTCTAACACCTTGTATTTTCATTACAAAACTGAAATTCTTTTTTCTAAAAATAAATAATTACTCAGGGTAAAAATTATAACTACATCTTTAATACCACAAATTAATATTTTTTTTAAACTACCTGAATATTACCCATAATTACAATTCTGCAAATACTACTTATAATTTGTTTTAATAGTTTAACGCCTAAAACCTTGGTCTTGTAAACCAATAATGAATTTTTATTCTTGAAACACCAATCTATTTAATTTCTTGGAATTTATTTATTTACATTACCGCTACTATTAACTTTATCAGTATTATTTACCAACCTTTACCACCCTTTAGCCATAGGATTGTTGTTATTAGTACAAACAACTTTAATTTCTATTACCATTGGCCTCTCAACTTACTCTTTTTGATTTTCTTATATTTTGTTTTTAGTATTTCTAGGAGGAATATTAATTCTCTTTATATATGTTACTTCATTAGCTTCTAATGAACCTTTTATTTTTAAAATAATGACCTTAGTACTACTTGTAGTTGTTTTTTTTCTATCTCTTCTTACTACAGTCACATTCGATTCTATTCTTTCCATTATAACCACTTCATCATTACCCCTCTCATCATTAGAATTTACACAATCAACACGACTTATTGTAAGATGAATTTACAATTATCCCTCCATGGCATTTACTCTTTATATTGTATCTTATCTTCTTCTAACCCTTATTGTCGTAGTAAAAATCGTAAATCTATTTAAAGGACCTTTACGACTAATAAACTAATGACAACCCCCCTACGAAAATTACACCCCTTATTTAAGATTGCTAACAATGCTGTAGTAGATATGCCATTACCAAGGAATATCTCAACTTTTTGAAACTTCGGGTCATTATTAGGATTGTGTTTAATTGTTCAAATTATAACTGGACTATTCTTAGCTATGCATTATACTGCACACATTAACCTTGCTTTTTCTAGAGTCGTTCATATTTGCCGAGATGTAAACTATGGATGATTATTACGAACTCTACATGCTAACGGGGCATCTTTTTTCTTTATTTGCCTTTATATTCACATCGGCCGAGGAATTTACTTCAGCTCCTATATAAACTTACACGCATGAATAGTAGGAGTTGTAATTTTATTTATAATTATAGCAACCGCTTTCCTAGGCTATGTATTACCCTGGGGCCAAATATCTTTTTGAGGAGCCACCGTTATTACAAATTTATTCTCCGCAATTCCTTTTATTGGAATTGACCTCGTACAATGAATTTGAGGGGGATTTTCAGTCGACAATGCCACCTTAACACGATTTTTCTCATTTCATTTTATTTTGCCTCTAGTAGCAGCCGCCTTCTCCATAATCCACATTATATTTTTACATCAGCTAGGAGCTAATAACCCTTTAGGAATTTCAAGTCAACTAGATAAAGTACCATTTCACCCATATTTTACACTAAAAGATATTGTAGGATTTATTGTTATAATTACTTTGTTATTACTTTTAACTCTACTAGCCCCCTATTTCCTAGGAGACCCAGATAATTTTATCCCGGCCAATCCACTAGTAACTCCCCCTCATATCCAACCAGAATGGTATTTTTTATTTGCCTATGCTATCCTTCGATCTATTCCAAATAAACTTGGAGGAGTTATTGCTTTAGCAGCTTCAGTAGCTATTCTAGCCATCCTACCATTTACCCATTCTTCAAAATTTCAAAGACTAGTATTTTATCCTATAAATCAAACATTATTTTGAAGATTTGTAGTAACAATTGCGCTCTTAACATGAATCGGAGCCCGACCTGTTGAAGACCCTTATGTACTCACAGGCCAACTACTAACAGGTCTATACTTCTCATTTTATATTATTAACCCATTACTACTACTGTGATGAGACAATATACTAAAATGATTACTTAGTTTAAACTTAAAACAAATGTTTTGAAAACATTAAATAAGACATATCTCTTAGTAATTGTTAAATACTTAACTTATAACTTACCTACAGACAATTAATAAATCTCTTTTGTATCTTCAGCACAATATTCTCACATAAATTATATAGGTATTTAATAATATTATGTTAGTATATATATATTATACCATATATTATATAAACATGACTACTATCAACAAAAATAAAAACATAAATATTTTTATAAAAACCTTAATGTTACTTATTTGTAAACCATAGAGAAAAATAAATGCTTTTAAAAAAATATAATACAACCCTTGCCTACCACAAAACTCATATCAACCTTTATCTATATATTTTTCTATTTTTAACCCTACAATTAAATTTACATTTCTAACATTTTTAGTCCTCAAAAAAGGCATAAATCACATTCTACCAACCATTCTAGTAGTTTTATAAAATAATATTGACTTTAACCCATCATTAATATTTATTAAATTCAAAGTATACCCTAAAACTCTCCCTAACAACCTTACTAAAATAACTAAGTTTTTTATAAATTTTCTCATACAGATCATGTAACACTCAGGAAATAATAACCAAGATAATAAAGACCCTATTATAATAGCCCTAAGACCTAACAAAATTATAGGATTACACATTATCTTATCTTCATCTCTCACATTACTCAATCTACATAAATTAAATCCACCACTTAGCGTATAAAAAATCAAGCGAAAAGTGTAACTTACTGTTAGCCCAGTAGCCGCAATATATAGCAAAAACGAAACAAAATTAATTCACCTTATAAACGCCACTTCTAAAATCATATCTTTTGAATAAAACCCTGCTATAAATGGAAAACCACATAAAGCTAAATTTGCAATTATTATAAAAGATACACTTAACGGTATAAATGTTACCAAACACCCTATATATCGAATATCTTGATATCCTCTAACACTGTGAATAATCACTCCAGCACACATAAACAACAACGCTTTAAACAAAGCATGCCTTAATAAATGAAAAAATGAAAGATCAGGATAACCTAAAGATAAAATTCTTAGTATCACTCCCAGCTGACTTAAAGTAGATAAAGCAATAATTTTTTTTAAATCATACTCAAAATTAGCACCCAATCCGGCTATAAATATAGTTAAACAAGAAATAATTAATAATATTCTTTGAACTCTCGACCCATCAAGCCCAGATCTAAATCGAATCATAAGATACACCCCTGCTGTAACAAGGGTAGAAGAATGAACCAATGCTGAAACAGGAGTAGGAGCAGCTATTGCCGCTGGTAGCCACGCCCTAAAAGGAATTTGGGCTCTTTTAGTCATAGCTGCAAGTATTACTAATAATTTCATTACTATTCATTCACCATCTAACAAATAATAACTATACACAATAAAATTTCAACCCCCTAAATTTACTATTAAACCAATCCTTAACAAAATAGCCACATCCCCAACACGATTTGACAAAATAGTTAATATACTGGCATTAGCAGATTTTTCATTCTGATAAAACATAACCAACACATAAGAAACTACCCCTAACCCATCTCACCCTAATAAAATTCTAATAAGATTTGGACTTAAAATTATTAAAGATATAGATATTACAAACGCTAACACTAAGTATATAAATCGATTAAAATTTATATCCCCTTTTATATAACTCCCCCTATAAAACATAACTATCCTAGAAATTAACAAAACAAAAGACAAAAATAATAAAGAAATTCAATCAAATATAATAATAAAAACAATAGATGTTGAATTTATAGTTATTAAATCTCATTCAATTACACCCACTCTACCATCAAATACTTTTATTAAAGAAGCCGCTCCACAAACAAAAGAACCAGATCTTAATAAAAATATACTTACTCTATACACACAAATTTTTCAAACCATTATCTGATATTTAAACTAAGCAGCTAACAAATCAGATAAATACCACTAATTATATCTAATTTTAGAATTAAAATATTTAATGGAAACCAATGTAAAAACAAAACAAAATACTCAGCTACTTTTCCAGACCTACACGAATACACTCCTTTAAAAATAACCCCATGTTGACTTAACCTGTATATATACAAAGTATAACAAGCTCTAAAAAAAGACAAAAAAGCCAACCCTAGTATTCTATATTTACTTCACCTGACCAACCTAATAATTAAACTAATTTCACCAAATAAATTCAAAGAAGGAGGGGCAGCTATATTACCAATACTAAGTAAAAACCACCATAGGCCCATACTAGGCATAAAATTTAATAAACCCTTACTAATTAAAAGACTCCGTCTTCCAACCCGATCATACCTTATATTTGCCAGACAAAAAAGCCCAGAAGAACACAAACCATGCCCAATCATAACTACTACCCTTCCTATTAACCCTCATCACCTAAATACTATCAGACCGGCCAATACTAACCTCATATGAACAACAGAAGAATAAGCAATTAAAGATTTTATATCTACTTGCCGTAAACAAAGAAGCCTAGTTATAATCCCCCCTAATAAACTAATACTAACTCACAACCAAGAAAAATTAATTATTATTTTCTGATATATATATAACACCCGAATTAAACCATAACCTCCTAATTTTAATAAAACACCAGCTAAAATTATAGACCCTGCTACTGGCGCCTCTACATGTGCCTTAGGTAATCAAAGATGATATATATATATTGGTAATTTCACAAGAAAAGCTATAATCATTCTAATGTACAAAATTATTGTGGTATAATCTCTCTTTATTAACGGACTTATTATTACCATGTTTAATCTACCTTCCTTGTCATACAAATATAATAACCCAACCAATAAAGGTAAAGATAAAGTTAGTGTATAAAAAATTATATAAGCCCCAGCTTGAATACGCTCAGGTTGGTATCCTCACCCCAAAATTAAAATTAATGTAGGAATTAACGAAGCCTCAAAACTAATATAAAACAACAAATAATTTATTGCAGAAAATGTAAAAAACAATCTTAATAATAATAATAAATTAATAATTCTAAAGAAAAAAAAATACTTATCATAAAATTTTACCCGCCTCCTTGCAATTAAAATTAAAAATATCACTCAAGACCTTAAATAAATCAACACATATCTTAAATAATCTACTCTTAGGCCAAACCCAAGATTATATAAAGCATAATTATGATAAAATCTCAACCCAATTATAAATCTAATAAATCCTAACCCAATTTGAATAGTGTCTCAATTTTTACTAAATTTTATCAATATTAATACAGGTAATAACAACTTTAACATACTAAGACATTAAATCTTTTAAAACAATCCCTACCATGACTACGAGCAATTAATACTAACAATGAAAGGCCCAAAGCACCTTCACACACTGTCAGAGTTAAAAAAAACAAACTAATATAAACTTCACTTCCTAGCCCACACATTTCTAACCTTAATAACCAATAAATCCTTAACATTATAAACTCTAATCTTAATAAAGAATTCAATAAGTGCTTATGATAATAACTAAACCTTCACAAGCCGCACATAAATATAAACATTGAACTTAAAATTATAAAAAAACTTAAATTTATCATTAATTTATTATAAAACTTGTGTTTTACTTATCTTTCAAGAGGAAAGAAATTTCTTTATTATTAACTCCCAAAGCTACTATTTTACACTTAAACTACCCCTTGTAATAAATATTTATACTCTAATTTAACACTTATAAATTACCTATAACTAAGTATTAAAACAACTAAAACACAACATCTTAACCCCTAAAAAAAACAACAAATAATTAATAGAAACCGGTAAATACCCCTTTCACGCCAAATATATTAATTTATCATAACGAAGCCGAGGTAAAGTTCCTCGAACCCATACAAAAACAAATGCTACTATTCTTAGCTTTAAATAAAATAATACCCTAGATGGTCTTCCTCCTAAAAATATAATAGTAAAAAGCGCTCTTATAAACAAAATCCTAGCGTACTCCGCCATAAAAATTAAAGCAAATCCTCCACCACCATATTCTGTGTTAAATCCCGAAACAAGCTCAGACTCTCCTTCTGAAAAATCAAAAGGAGTCCGATTTGTCTCCGCCAAACAAGAACTAAACCATACTATTCTCAAAGGAAACCTAATAATTACAAACCAAAATCTTTCCTGATACTTAGTAAACAAATCCATACTAAATCCTCCAATTATTATTACAAAAGACAATAAAATTAAAGCTAATCTCACTTCATAAGAAATAGTTTGCGCTACAGACCGCAATCTACCCAACAAAGAATATTTACAATTAGAGGATCACCCAGCAATTATAGTAGAATAAACTCCTATTCTTAAACAACACAAAAAAAACAAAATCCTTAAATCAAACCTTATTAATCCACTCTCATACGGAATAACAGCCCAAACCAAAAGAGAAATAAATAAACTAACTACAGGACAAATGTAATAAACTAAAAAATTCGACATAGTAGGATTAATTTGTTCTTTCGTAAATAATTTCACAGCATCAGAAAATGGTTGAAATAACCCTATAAACCCCACTTTATTAGGGCCCTTACGGATTTGAATATATCCAAGAATTTTTCGTTCTAATAATGTAACAAAAGCTACCCTAATTAAAACACAAACAATTAATACTAAAAAATTAACAACTTCCACTCTTATTATAATCACAAAACTATTAGAATTCATAGTTTAACTATTTATAGAATATTAATCTATTTAACAGGATCCTAAATCCAGTACATACAATCTGCCAAAATAGTACAACAATAAAAATTATTTAAATTATTTGGTCCTTTCGTACTAAAATAATTACAATTTAATTAAAAGATAGAAACCGACCTGGTTTAAACCGGTCTGAACTCAAATCACGTAAAAATTTAAAGGTCGAACAGACCTTCTCATATAACCGCTACAATTATATAGATATTTTAATTCAACATCGAGGTCGCAATCTTTTCTTTCGATAAGAACTCTCAAAAAAAATAACGCTGTTATCCCTAAAGTAACTTAATCTTTTACTCTATAAAACAAGATCATTTATATACTAACCACTTATACCTGATTAAAAAAAAAGCAGTTATTAAACTTTTTACTTCTATCGCCCCAATAAAATATCAATAAACCTTAAAACTTTATATTTAACTCACCAAAAATTTTATAATAATATTAAGCTTTATAGGGTCTTATCGTCACTTCAAACTATTTAAGCCTTTTCACTTAAAAGTTAAATTCAATTATTATCATAAAGACAGTAATTTTTTTGTCTAATCATTCATTCAAGATCTCAATTAAAGAACTAGTGATTATGCTACCTTTGCACAGTTAAAATACTGCGGCCCTTTAATATATTATATCAGTGGGCAGACCGGACTTTTTATACTTACAAAAAGACATGTTTTTGATAAACAGGCAAAAAATTCTTTTGCTGAATTCCTTTAAATTACCACAAACTATTTATTATTTAATTTCTATTTTACTTTTCTTTTTTTTACATTAAATTTTACTAATAACATTATTATAACTTTAAATATTTTATTTTCAAAAATTCTTTAATATTAAAACAAAGACAACCATAAATAATATAACTTTAATTAATTAATTATAACATATTACAAATATAGCTAATTTTAAGCTTAATTTATAAAAATAAATCTTTATTGCCTATTTTCTACTCATTATAAGAAGCTAATCCCTCCTACATTAATTTTTTTTACAAATATGTAAAAAAAAAAAATTCAATTTTCATCTTAAAGAACTAGATATAATAAATCTCGACTAATGTTTCACCTTTAATCCTATATTTAAAATAAATTTTCTACAACAATATCTTTATAGAATTAACTGTATTTACTTCGAGATTTTTAACTAAGTTAATTTATATTAATATTCCCTGAGACACAAGGTACAAAATTTTACTTTTACTATTAAATTTACCACAAATTTCCCTCACAGTACTTTTTCACTATAGTTTAACCAAAATTTCACTAAAACTTACTCACCATAACACCATATAAATTATTTTTTTAACTTTATAACTTTTACTCGCTTAAAAACAACTTTTATAACTCAAAGTAAACCGATTTGCACGATACTTCTTTTCAATGTAAACGAAATGTTATACTAATTTAACTATACTTTGATCTTTCTAAATACACTTTCCAGTATATTTACTATGTTACGACTTATTTCATTTGTAGATGAAAGCGACGGGCGATATGTACATAATTTAGAGCTTATATATTATTTACTTATTAAAAAAAATAATACAATCAAATCCTCCTTCATAATAAAATTTCATTTATTCTTCCATTATAAAAAAAATTTATTGTAACTCATTTTTACTTACTTATAAGCTGTACCATGATCTAATTTATTTAAATAATTAATCCCAATAATTACTTTTTTAAAAATTATCTACTAATGACGGTATACAAACTTCAAACTAAGTAAGTAAGATTCTACGTGGTGTATCGATTATAAAACAAGTTCCTCTGAAAAGACTAAACAACCGCCAAATTTTTTAATTTTAAAGAAATAATTACTAGACATCTAGGTTGTCAAACTTTAGTTCAGAATAATAGGGTATCTAATCCTAGTTTATAACTAAACTTTATTAGCCTCAATTATAATTAACTTTCATTATACAATAATAACCCAATTTTACCCTTTATTATCAATAATATCATCATTATTCCTATCTAACTATACCTAATCCTTTTACTTAATTTTAAAGTATAACCGCGAATGCTGGCACAAATATTTATCAAATTTACTTATTATTTACCATATCGTACTTCCGCACATCTAAGTAATTGTACAAGCCTTTATACTGAGACTTTAAGAATTATAAACTCCTTAAATCTTTATAATAGTTCATTTAAATAACAATACTACTTCCTTTATACGCAAATCATAATTATCATGTAATTTTCAATAATAAAGCAATCAATAACTTTAAGCCAAAATAAAACCTTATATTTAAATTATTAATTTTATTTACATGAAAGAGAAAAAAAATCCTATAACACTATAATCAGAAATTATTTAATAACATAATACATTTTACTAAATGTATATATTTCTGGTAAATTTCATAAAAAATATAAGTAAAAATAAAGCTAGGATAAAATTACTATTTATCTGTAATGAACATATAATCAAATAAAATTATTGAATTTATTTATTCATATTTTCTATAAGAAATTAAATTTCTTCAAATTTAACGATAGTCCTCTATTAAGTAGCAATGTTATTACAAATCACCTAATATCAAATAGTCCGATAAGTCCAAGCAATCTCATCTCAAAGGTCTTTGCAATTTCTCTTGAGGGAAGCAAAGACCTACCGTTGAGATTGCTTGGCCTTATAAGGGAGTAAATAATTTATAATACTTTACAGGAAATAGAAGCTATTTAACTACATTATATACTAGCATATGTTATAAATCTTTTTAGCATATATAATAAAAGTTATATTATATTTATACTTAAATTAATTTGTTTCTCTTTCTGGTTCAATCATACTTTACGTAGATCTGCCCTAATTATTATAATGTTAACATCCTGCAAAATATAGTGCCTGAGTAAAAGGATAGCTTTGATAGAGCTAATAATGTGCTTGTGGCACCTATATTATACGTAGAGGACTTGCACCCCTTCTTTAAAGATCAAAACTTTTTATGCCTTTACATCAACGAATAAATTGTACTTATCCTAACCTTTCAACTCACTTATAATAATTCAGTTTTAAAAGATAAGCTAAACTAAGCTAATGGGCTCATACCCCGTAAATGAAAATTTTTATCTTTTCTCTTTTTAATTTTAATTCCTATTTCAAATTGTATATTCCTTTTACTACTGCTAACAGGATCAATAATCTCAATTTCTTCTACATCTTGATTCAGAGCTTGAATTGGATTAGAGCTGAATATGTTATGTTTTATTCCCCTAATTACATCTAAAATAAACCTTTATTTATCAGAATCCGCCGTAAAATATTTTTTAATCCAGGCAATAGGATCGGCTTTATTAATTTCTTCAAGGTTTTTTTTTATTTCCTTTCCAATTATCAGCCATATTTTTATTTTATCATCCCTTTTATTAAAACTAGCAGCCGCTCCTTTCCATTTCTGATTCCCACAAATTATTGAGGGACTCATATGGCCACAAGTGTTCCTTCTATCATCACTACAAAAATTAGCCCCTATAGCTTTAATATCTTATTTACATATAAATTACATCATAACAAACATAATTATCTTTTCAGCCATATTATCCGCAATTTTAGGTGCCTTAGGAGGACTAAATGCAATATACCTACGGAAAATTATTGCATTCTCTTCTATTAACCATTTATCATGAATATTAATTGCCATCTTAACAAGAGAGATACTTTGGCTCTTTTATTTTTTTATCTATTTAATTATACTTTCTACAATTGTTACCATATTTTATAAACTTAATATGTTTACATTATCAAGACTAATTCAATATTATCACAATAACCCCTATCAATTCTTCTTAATTATTGTTAACTTACTGTCTATTGGAGGGTTACCTCCTTTAATTGGATTCGTACCAAAATGACTTCTTATTCAAACCATAGTTAACTACTACCTTATCCCCCCATTATTAATTATTCTTACATCCTCTTTAATTACACTATATTTTTATATACGAATCATTAATCCTTTAATAATAATATTTAACCCTATAATTAGATTTAACATGAAATCAAATATAATCATATGCAGATTCTATTTTTCATCTTTCGTAATATCTTTTAACCTACTAGGGCTATTTTTACCTATATTTACCCTGCTTTCATAGAATTTTAAGTTATTCAAAACTAAAAACCTTCAAAGTTTTAAAAAAAAGTACAAATCTTTTAAATTCTAATAAACCCCGGTGATACACACATCTCTAAACTTGCAATTTAGCGTTATTTTTATACTACAAAGTTTTATAAAGGAGTTCTACCTCGTCTATAGATTTACAATCTACCGCTTCTATCCTCAGCCACTTTAT